GAAGTGGAAGAAAAGGTATTATCCACGCATATTGATATGTCTGTTCCATAAAAAAAGTTTTTTTTCTTAATTAATTGTTTCCGATTCACCGGATCTTAGCTCTTTCGAAAAAGTAAATAAAAAATAAAGATATGCACTAACTTATTTAATAATTTATATTTATATTAGTATTTATTCTGAGTCTTTTCAAAATTGTTCAAATATGCAAAACAAGAAGTTACAATTGGTCAAATGATATAACCAAGTGACATATAAAAACGAATAGTTATAATAGGAAAATAAAAAATATTATTAATATTCATAGAGCAAGGATAAAATTTTAGGCTAAAAAGAGTACTTGATGCTAATATGAATTAGAGGATTAACTAAGGTCGTTGGTCTAATGAAATAAAACCTCTTGATTTTAGTTAGTTTATTTAAACTCATTAACTAATTCATTATGGGATTTATTGTTTTCCATTTCAATCAAAACAATTTATTAGGAATATTTGGAAAGTTTATAAGATTATAGCTCTAAAATGAACTTTTTATCGAGCAAGGATAAAAAATGACTGAGATCCTTTTTTATCAAACTACATACCCTTTAACAGATTTTTTACTAGTCTCATTCGAGTTTTAAAGTTTAGGTGTATTTTTTTTTCAAGTTTTACTAAAAAAAGACTCAATTTATTAGGCAAAAGTTTACAAGGTATTTTATTACATGTAAATAAAATATAGAATGACTAAAATAAAGGTATTTTAGGTTCTTTATTTCTTTTGATTTCTATCCCATAGCAGATGAGATATAAACAACGAGAACTAAGAGTTCAAAACCAAAAATTTTTGGTTTTACAAATAGTGTATGGAATCAAAATTTTGTTATTTCGAGTCATTTTTTATTTTCACGGATCTTTGACGTATCTAGATTTCTATGAAGAGAATCTTTTAGAAAAAAAAAATAGATAATGAAATAAGATAAGAAATAATAATTCGTTTTGAACAATAGATGTCTTTCACATCCAACTATAACAATGACTAACTTCTTCTTTTTTAAATGGCAGTTCCAAAAAAACGTACTTCGATATCAAAAAAGCGTATTCGTAAAAATATTTGGAAAAGGAAAGGATATTGGGCGGCATTAAAAGCTTTGTCATTAGGGAAATCTCTTTCTACCGGGAATTCAAAAAGTTTTTTTGTACGACAAACAAATAAGTCCTAAAATATTGGAATAATTTGGAATGGATTTGACTAAAAAAATTGGATCAGTAATTAATATCTCAGTAATTTGTTAATTTAATATTAAAGTTAATATAAAATTAACAATTGGCAGTTCCTATTCTAATCAATATGAAATAGACTCTTAATCTTATAAAAAGAAGAAGTATTCTTCTTTCTAAATTCTAAAAATCAAATATATAAGATTTTTTATTTGATTTTTTTAGTATATTTTCATTCAGATTTTGGTGGTGGGGAGTCTTCTTTTCCCCATCGACCTTTAAAAGAATAAATAATGAAAAAATTTTATATTTATCAGGAAGGGCAGATAGAATATTTTTAGTTCAAATTAATTAATTGTTCAAACTAATCCATTCCGTGTTAAAGATTTTTGGATAACTTTCTGACTTCTTAATTTATTATATATACTATATTTAATGCATTTTCCATATATATCCAATTTTCAGCCCAATGAATAATCAATAAAAGAACTTAATTGTTGAGATATTATTATATGTACAAGTGGCAATTTGGAGTAATCCAAAATAGACATATTTTAGATTCATTGATAAAATTTAGTTTGTGTTTCAAATTGAATTTATTAAATCAGATAAACCAGAAATAATGACAATAAAAGAAAAAAAAAATTTAGTCTATCGAAGAATTCTATCGTTGCAAGAGTCGTATTTTAGAATCGGCTAAACTACGTCAAAGCCCTAAAACCAGACACCTTAAAGAAACTACTGAACCTTTAAATTGACTTTTTTGAACTCTTTTTTTTTTTTTATATATCTTTACTAAAAAAACTTATTTGAGTGAATTGACTTGTTCAATCTCGACGATTGAATATAAATAGGTTATTATGAGTTCGAGCAAGCCGCTATGGTGAAATCGGTAGACACGCTGCTCTTAGGAAGCAGTGCTAGAGCATCTCGGTTCGAGTCCGAGTGGCGGCATGCCATCTTCTAAAAGATATCAAATAGATCCTATAATAAAATTAAATTAAATTCCCAATTTCTATTTCTTAATTAATACGGGGGGATCCCCCGTTTTTTCATTTTTATGATATTTTCAACTTTAGAGCATATATTAACTCATATTTCCTTTTCTATTGTTTCAATTGTAATTACAATTCATTTGATAAGCTTATTGGGCAATCAAATTAGAAAACCATATTATTCCTCAGAAAAGGGGATGATAGCTACTTTTTTATGTCTAACAGGATTGTTAATAACTCGTTGGATTTATTCGGGCCATTTTCCACTAAGTGATTTATACGAATCCTTAATTTTTCTTTCATGGAGTT